AATGTCCAATATACGTTTTACATCTTCTATGCGAAAATGTTCTATTTTCATAAGGTCTTCTTGACTGTTATTCAAAAGCTCCAATAATGTATGTATATTGGACCTTTTGAGACAATTATAGATCCTGGGAGGCAATTCTAATTGGTCAATAAAAATCGATTTCAATGCTATTTCCTTTTGATTTTTCCTTAGTTTAGCCAATCCATCATGAAAAGTAAAAAGGGGTAAAGTAACTTTGTCTTGATTGTTTTCTAAATTTAAGTTTTCTTCGTCCGCATGTAAAAAAGGAATAAATAAATCAATCAAATTCCGAGAGGCTTCATAAAGCGCTTCTTTAGGAGTTAAACTTCCATTTGTCCATATTTCGAGAAAAAGTATCTCTTGTTTTTCATTCCCATTCACATAAGAATGAATACTATAATTTGCATTTCGAACAGGCATGAATACAGCATCTATAGGATAACTTCCGTCTTGAAAGGTATTTAGTGTTTTTATACGATATCCGCGATTCCTCTCGATTTGTAATCCAATACACAAATTAATAGGTTCTGTTAGGTTAGCTATATGTTGTGTATTATCAACGATTTCCACAGAAGGTGGTAAAATTATGTCTTGAGCAGTTACATATCCAGGACCCTTGACCCAAATAGACGCGTCCCGAGTTCCATACAGATTACTTCTCAATACAATTTTTTTCAAATTCATTAAAATTTCATGTACTGATTCTTGAATACCCACTATGGTAGAATATTCATGTGGTATTTTCTCAGATTTTGCGCGTGTGATACATGTTCCCTCTATTTCTCCGAGCAAAGCTCTTCGCATCGCAATGCCTATTGTGTCGGCTTGACCTTTCATAAGTGGAGACAGAATAAAGCGTCCATAATAAAGACGCTTACTGTCTGCTCTTGATTCAACACACTTCCACTGTAGTGTCCGAGTGGATGCTCTTACTTTCTCTCGAACCATAATAATATATTTTGATCAAATCCTTGAATTATTTATTTCTCTTGAAATCTCTTCAATGTTTATTTTTCCTTTTACTTACACACGTCTTTTTTTAGGGGGCCTACATCCATTATGTGGCATAGGGGTTACATCCCGTATGAAACTTAATAGTATACCACTTCTACGAATAGCTCTTAATGCCGCATCTCTTCCGAGACCGGGACCTTTTATCATGACTTCTGCTCGTTGCATACCTTGATCCGCTACTGTCCGAATAGCATTTCCTGCTGTGGTTTGAGCGGCAAATGGTGTCCCCCTTCTTGTACCCTTGAATCCACAAGTACCGGCGGAGGACCAAGAAATCACCTGACCCCGTACATCTGTAACAGTCACAATGGTATTGTTAAAACTAGCTTGAACATGAATAACTCCCTTTGGTATTTTACGCGCATTCTTACGTGAACCAATACGTCCATTTCTACGTGAACCAATTTTTGGTATAGGTTTTCCCATATTTTATTATCTCATAAATATAAGTCAGAGATATATGGATATATCCATTTCATGTCAAAAACAGATCCTTTCTATTTTTCGATTTTTTCATTTTATTTAAATTCAAAAAATGAAAATATATTAATAAATTAAATATATTAATTTATATCAATATAATTCTAATATCTAATATATTCTAATAAATTAATATATATAATATTAAAATAGAATATTAATCAAATTGGAATAAAATTTATTAATTTTATTTGATTTTTTTTTGTGCATCCGGTCCTTTAGTTTTAGAAAGCCCCCCTTTTTGTTTTTTGGAAAGATTATCCTTGTCTTTGTTTATGTCTTGGATTGGAACAAATTACTATAATTCGTCCGCGCCTACGGATCAGTCGACATTTTTCACAAATTTTACGAACGGAGGCCCTTATTTTCATATTTGTCATTCCTTAACAGAATTCCGAATCTATTTATTGGAAGAAAATAGGGTTTCCTGAGATTTTGAACTTCTAATTGTATCCCCATAAAAAAAAGAATGTTGAAGTTGAAAAACAGTATAATCATTCGAATTTTTGTTCCGGGGTCTATAAATTATACGCCCTCCGCTTGAATCAAAATGACTTACTTCCATTTTTACTTTATCTCCCGGTAGTATACGTATAAAACTATGTCGAATCCTTCCGGAAACATAACCTAGAATGATATTCTCATTATAGAAACGAACTTGGAACATACCATTGGGAAGTGATTCAGTAATTAAACCCTCATGAATCCATTTGTTTCTTTTATTCCTATTCCAGTTAAAACCCCTTCCCGTATTAACTAATGTATGAGGAGTGATATTAGAAACCCGCTTTTTCTCTCTCTTTTTTCACAAAAATGTATGTAAGTTTCTCATAGAATTCGGATATCAGAAAGATTACCATATATAACATAAAATTTCTCCGCCGATTCTTTCTAATCGAGCCTCTCGATCTGTCATTATACCTCGAGAAGTAGAAAGAATTACAATCCCCATCCCTCCTAAAATTCTAGGAATTCGTTGATAATTAGAATAGATTCGTAGACCAGGTCTACTGATTCGTTTTAAATTCAAAATAGTTTTATATGATCCTTTCCTATTTCTTCTATGCCGTAGAGTTAAAACTAAAAAATATTTGTTGCTTTCCCTATGTTTTCTCACGTTTTCAATAAAACCTTCTCGGAAAAGTATTGTAACAATGTTTTCGGTGATGTTAGTAGATGGTATTCGAACCGTCCCTTTTCTATTCATGTCAGCATTTCGTATAGAGGTTATTATGTCAGCAATGGTGTCCTTACCCATGATAAACTAAAATGATTGTTGCCCTTGACTTTTGATATAATCAACATGCTCTTTTATTATTTTATATCTTTTATTAATCTTATATTAATTTTATATTAATTAATAATATTTATAATAAAAAAGAAAAGGTATATGCGTGAGACATAATCAATCTATTAATTAATCTATTTCATTCAAATACTATAAATATATCACGGTCTCGTCTTATAATACCTCGGGTGCTAATGAAACTATTTTAGTGAAATTTAACTGTCTCAATTCCCGGGCGATCGCACCAAAAATTCGAGTTCCTTTTGGATTTCCTTCTTGATCAATGACAACCGCAGCATTATCATCATATTGTATTATCATACCGTTGTTACGTTTGAGTTCTTTACAAGTACGTACAATTACAGCTCTGATCACTTCTGATCTTTCTAAAGGTGTATTTGGTACTGCTTCCTTGATTACAGCAACAATAATGTCACCAATATAAGCATATCGTCGATTACTAGTTCCTATGATTCGAATACACATCAATTCGCGGGCCCCGCTGTTATCGGCTACATTCAAATGGGTTTGAGGTTGAATCATATCATTTTTTTTTTTCTCTGTTCTTTCAATGCAAAGGGCGAAGTAAAAAAAAGAAATATTGTGTATCCAAAAAAAAAAAAGAAACCTACAATTGCAATTGTTTTTTTTTTTCATCCCAAAGACCTCTTTCCTTTGGTTCTAATTATTATGCCGAAATAATGAATTGAGTTCGTATAGGCATTTTGGATGCTGCTATTTCAATAGCTTTTCTGGCTATATTTTCTGTGACTCCGCCCATTTCATAAAGTATTCTACCTGGTTTAACGACAGCTACCCAATATTCGGGAGATCCTTTTCCTGACCCCATACGTGTTTCTGTAGGTCTTACTGTAACCGGTTTGTCTGGAAATATGCGTACCCATATTTTTCCACCGCGGCGGGCATTTCGTGACATTGCCCGCCGCCCTGCTTCTATTTGTCTAGATGTGATCCAAGTGGGCTCAAGTGCCTGAAGAGCATATCTACCGAAGCAAATATGATTACCTCGGGAGGATATTCCTTTCATTCTTCCTCTATGTTGTTTACGGAATCTGGTTCTTTTGGGGTTATAGTTGATGGTTCTTTCTCAATTCCATCTCTACTACAGAACCGTACATGAGATTTTCATCTCATACGGCTCCTCGCGAATGAAACGATTAAAATAGAATATACATGGATTTAATGAATAAAATAATATACCGAATCGTCGTGGTATTTTTTGAGATTTCATCTAATTTATTGGTCTATTGGAAATTTGTATATCTTGTTTTGATATATAACTAAACAAGTATTCTTTTTCTATTATAGACAATTCTTTTATCTAGATATAAATAGATAATGTTGTTTTGTTATGTTATAAGGTTCTAACGAATCTTTATTTGGTTTTTTCTTTTATTACCATATCGGATTGACCCCTATTTAGAAATCCAATAAAATCCAAATTTTCGCGGGCGAATATTTACTCTTTCATTATCTATTTCAGATGTAGGGTTAGCCCATGACTCCTCAGAACATGATTCCTCAGAATAAATGGATTGGTTCTTGGTTCGTTCCGCCATCCCATCCAATGAATCATTAAGATTCGTTTTTAATAAAATCTTAGGCATTCACAGGTTCCGTCGTTCCCATCGCTTCTCGATTAATGGTTAGGTCTGAATTGTACAATGGAGCCTCTAATTCCATTTTGTTTTTTCTTGAGTCAACCTTCTCAGTTTTTAGTGACTCGGGGCTCTTGATTTGTTTGTTCTATGAATATAGTCATCTAATTATGGATTAATTAATATTGATGCTTTATTACACTACCTTTTATGACATGACTCATAGACCTTACATATTAGAATTCTATATCATTGATATTTTTTTTTCTCTCTTTCTTTCACCCTTTCATTTATCCATATATTCTTATTGCTTCACAACTCATAATCAGATTCGTTTTTCTTTTTTTTTATGCAATATTTCCGTTGGTATAATGATATCGCCAATATATCATATCTTTACTTATATCTTGACTGGTTCTTTAGATCCAGATAATGCGAAGCGATGAGTTGGTTATTAGTTCTATAGTTATTAATTAATACTACGAGTTGGTTTATTTTTTTTGTTGAATTCTAACCACTCTAAAAAAAATAAACCAACGCAACGAGTCGCACACTAAGCATAGCAATTATATCAATAT